ACATATCTAATAAAGCCCTTTCATGCTTACTATAACAAGTTATTTTGGTTTTCTACTGGCTGCTTTAACTATAACCCCAGCTATATTTATTGGTTTGAACAAGATACGACTTATTTGAAAATGAATTGAATAAATAATTTAGAAAAATATTTCTCGGGAATTCCCGATATTCTATGGTTCTTTCCCGCACCAATTGCCAATTTTTTTCTTGGTCATTGAGATTCACGGATAATTCAGATTAATATTTAGGGATAGATCTTACCCCCCTTTTTTATCCCCTCAAACAAACCGAAATGATTGAAGTTTTTCTATTTGGAATCGTCTTAGGTCTAATTCCTATTACTTTGGCAGGATTATTTGTGACTGCATATTTACAATACAGACGTGGTGATCAGTTGGACCTTTGATTGAGTAACATTTCTTTTTTTGATTGACCTCCTACAGGGAGGAGGTCAAATTCCAGTTGCAATTCAACTTTGTTTTGTTAAGTTATTTTATTGTGATTCGACATACATAAGATAGACAGAATCACGCTCTGTAGGATTTGAACCTACGACATCGGGTTTTGGAGACCCGCGTTCTACCGAACTGAACTAAGAGCGCTTTCAAAGAATTTTTTTTCCACTTAACTTCTAACACATCTCACATAAATATAGTATCCAAAAATGAAAGATTATGCCCCATTTTAGTCGATCCCAATTAATCTTTCGTTACTGCCCATAGGAGAAGTAATAGGTAGGGATGACAGGATTTGAACCCGTGACATTTTGTACCCAAAACAAACGCGCTACCAAGCTGCGCTACATCCCTTTTAAAAATTGTTGTACAGTGTCATTGTACAAAATACCTGTCTTGTTTTCCACATCTTTATTTTCTCCTCTATCTATATAGAACTTTCTTGTCATTTCTTGTTTTTGGTTTCATATAATAAAAGAATTATATACATCTGAAACCCAACCTAACATATAAAAAAGAATGAATATTTATCCGTAATGCTCAGGAAGAAGGGGTCATCTTTTTCTTTTTTAGTGACAGGAAAATCTCATCTATTGGTTCATTGTACATATCCATTTTTGTTAGGAAATCCGCGTAAAAATAAAAAAAAAATGATCTTGAACTACAGCATCTGACAATATATGTATTACAATAAAGAAGGAGGATTTTCAATGCGAGATCTAAAAACATATCTCTCCGTGGCACCTGTGTTAACTACTCTATGGTTTGGGTCTTTAGCGGGTCTATTGATAGAAATTAATCGTTTATTCCCAGATGCCCTGTCATTCCCCTTTTTTTAATTCTAGTTATTGATATGCGAAGAAATGAAGAAATATAATTACACATGACGTAACTAAAACCTCGCCTCTCCCTTTCAATTCTTTAGAATAGTAAGGAAAGAGAAGGAAAAAGTGTATTGAACCTCATAAAAAATCCGGTAGATCCAAGATCGAATTTGGGAAAACAGAAATAAAATTCAAATGTGTATCCGGTCTAGGGCGGGCTCTACGAAATCATAGCATAGAAAGAAGATACTTAAATGAAATATTGGGATTTAGGATAGAAATAATTGATAGTTAGAAAGAAATTGTATTACTTAATTATTATTCTATTTTGTATTACTTAACTTAATATATACTATATTAATACATATTCTATTAATTAGATAAGATAATAAGAAGAATTACAATGAAATGCTTAGAAATGGAATTTCTAACTAGTAACTTCTATTGATTTTTTTCTTCTTCTTCGGTTCGGATCGAAAATATAAGACTTAAGTTAAGTCGATACAAAATCTAAAGGAGGTTCATGGCCAAGGGTAAAGATGTCAGAGTCAGAGTTATTTTGGAATGTACCAGTTGTGTCCGAAATAGTGTCAATAAGGAATCGCGGGGCATTTCTAGATATATTACTCAAAAGAATCGCCACAATACACCCAGTCGATTAGAATTGCAAAAATTTTGTCGCTATTGTCATAAGCATATGATTCATGGGGAAATCAAGAAATAGATCGAAGGAAACATCATGTGTTCGATCTTTCCAAAGAACAGGACAGGAAGAGTAAGAACTTAACATATATAATATACATAATATATACAAATCAAACCCGATTTTATGTAGATATTCTTTCATGTGTATAGATATATAGTATATGAATGAAATAATATATGAATCAAAGCCTATTTCGGTTGGATCCGAAATGAATAAATAAATTGAACTTTAGAGATAAGGAATAAACCATGGATAAATCCAAGCAACCTTTTCGTAAATACAAGCGATCTTTTCGTAGGCGTTTGCCCCCAATTGGATCGGGGGATCGAATCGATTATAGAAACATGAGTTTAATTAGTCGATTTATTAGTGAACAAGGAAAAATATTATCTAGACGAGTGAATAGATTGACCTTGAAACAACAACGATTAATTACTATTGCTATAAAACAAGCTCGTATTTTATCTTTGTTACCTTTTCTTAATAATGAGAAACAATTTGAGAGAGCTGAGTCGATCCCAAGAACTACTGGTCCTAGAACCAGAAATAAATAGGCATACTCCTCAATTGGCTCAAAAATCCAATTGGAACTCAAGCTCAGATTGATGTTTTGTTCGAAAAGGCCTAGAATCCTGATTTGATTCTTGTGTTATAATATAAGAAACAAAAATGGGGGAGAAGAAGAAATATTTTTTTTATTGAAACATGTTCGTTCATTTCTACTACTTATCTTAATTTATTTTTATTCTATATCTTCCCGGAGTTCATTCTCCGGGGAATTCCCTTTCAATCATTCCTGTATATTACTTTTGAATCTCCTTTATTTGATAATTTTATTGGAAATCATGTAAAGACAATTCTTATTTGATATAGCTATTTGCGCAAGTATTTTACGATTAAGAAGCAATTGCTTCTTGTACAGATTGTGTATTAATATACTATAACTATAGAATACCTTATTCTCACGAGTTACTGCGTTTATCCGAGTGATCCACAAACGACGAAAATCCCTCTTTTGTCTGCCTCTATCTCGATGAGAGGAAACCAAAGCTCTCATTTTCTGTTGAGTAATCGTTCGAGTAAGTCTTGAATGAGCCCCTCTAAAGGTTGATGCAAATAAACGAATTTTTGTTCGACGTCTCCGAGCTGTATATCCTCGTTTAACTCTGGTCATTGAATCAGATTAAAGCTTAATGAATAACTAATTGATTTCTCTTCTTTCAGTCATCCTTTTCCCCTTCCCCGGTCGATTAATAACAAAACGGATTATTCCGATATATAAAATATCAATTCCAATGGCTTTTGCTACTATGACCTTCCCAACCACGATTTTGTATTCTATTCCTTCCATTTATTTCACTGGAAATAAGAAATTAGAACGATACTAAATAAAAAAAATAGTGGGTTCCATCGTTTCTATGGTTACCTCTTAAACGGTGAGGTCCTCTCTATACACCGGAGCCTCTTCTTTCATTTAATCAAATGTTATTGTTAACTTGTATAGTTCACACTCTTTGGCTCTACCTATCTACAGTAATAGCTCTTTTCACAAAAAGAGTTATCCATACAGTGACGGCATTTAATTATGAAAGTTGGCTAGGTAGCTGACCCTGTTAGTCCGTTCTTTCAAGAAAAGGAGCATAACCTTTTTGCTTCTTATGATACCATTTCCTCCGCTTAATGGATAACCATTTGCTACCAATGGGGAATTGCTTCTTATTTCAAATCTAGATGATTGGATTTGCACCAATGGAAACCATAAATTCCATATACAATATGGGTATATGATAGATCTTCTCTATCTATCCTATTCATTGGTACCGGTCATTGATACTTAAAAAATTGTCTCATTTGTTCGAACTTATGATCTGAACGAGTCGCACATACACCCTAGTACATGTTCCTCGACGCTGAGGACATCCTCTAAGAGCGGGAGATTTTTTAACATTTCTTATTGGCTGTCTTGTGTTTCTAATAAGTTGTTTAATAGTTGGCATGTCGTATGTATATATATGTATATATAGAATAAAATGGGTTGGTTTAGATCGATCTTAACCTGATGATTGATCATCATGAATTATTTCTATTCAATATCAAATCACAGAAAATTTTAATTATGGTTTGAAATAAAATGGATTTATACGAAATCCCCAGTATTTAAATTTTCGACCGCTACAAGATCAACAATGCCATGAGCTTGGGCTTCTGTTGCTGACATAAAAACATCCCTTTCCATATCCTCGGATACAACCCATAAAGGGTTGCCCGTTCTTTGTACATAAACCTTTGTTATGGTTTCGCGAAGTTTCAGTAGTTCTTCCGCTTCCAGGATAAATTCCCCTGCTTGTGCTTCATAAAAAGAACTAGCAGGTTGGTGAATCATAACCCTGATGATATTGATATAACATCATGAACGGTTCTTCTATCTCGCATGATTGGGCTAAACTAAAGTAGGGGATAAAAAAATAACAAGAAAAAAAAAATCAAATAGAATTGAATAACCGTACAGGCATCTTTTGTTCATTGCATACGGCTCCGCAATGGAATTGACTTTTTCTTCTCTTCTATTCTATCGAAGAAAGAAATAGAATCCATCTAATCCAGATCGTTGAATGATCCATTTACCACCCTTCCTTTCATAGAAGTAAAAAAGAATACTATGATGGTTCTGTTACTTTATATATTTATCTCGTCTGTGATTTAGCAATCCCAAAGTTTCTTTTTGATACGATCAAATAAGTAAAAAATGATCTTTTTTTTTCATTTTCGTACTCTTTCTTTCATAGCATAAGTATCAGAAAGAGACTTCTGGTGTGGAAGAAAAATGGTTTGTGACACTGAAATGTACTCCCGACACATAAGATCAAATCGGAAATAACCTTTATTTCATACTACTATCTCGATACAAAATCTCATGTTATGAAAAAACAATAATGGTTTGTTCATATCGAACCCGAAGTGCCATGCTATTATTACTTATAATTTTATTTTATAATCAATGTGGCGAAGGCATAGTCTTCTTTTTTTTTTCAATCAAATAAAAACTCATTGGCGCCAAGCGTGAGGGAATGCTAGACGTTTGGTAATTTCTCCTCCGACCAGAATAAAAGATCCCATTGACGCGGCTAATCCCATGCATATCGTATGCACATTAGGTGACACAAATTGCATAGTATCATAAATGGCTATTCCTGGTATTACCCATCCGCCGGGAGAGTTTATAAACAAATAAAGATCCCTAGTACCATCTTCTATACTGAGATATACCATGAGACCAACAAGTTGATTCGAGATCTCGCTATCAACCACTTGGCCTAAAAAAAGTAATCTTTCTCGATAAAGTCGGTTGATTAGGACAAAATTGCATCCCTTAGGAACCGTACGTGCACCTTTGGATACATACGGTTCAAAAAAAGAAAAAGAAAAAAAAGAATCAATGTGTCGATTCCAGTTTTATTTCTTTTTTTTTATGTAACAGGTTTTCTTAATGAAAGGTCTTCTATTAAAAAAAACGAGATGAGTTTAGGCTCCCTTCCCTCTAAAAAAAAAAAGAGATTACTGAACTTATTAAACTAACCTATCATTGATGTATTGTTTCATCGATATTAAAATCACGATGTCATTGTCTTGTTCCTGAATGGGCCCTTTCAATTCTTTTAGGTTCATGGTCTACCCCGGGAAAAGATCTGTCCGAATTCTATTTGCACATATAGGACAAATGGTCTCAGTACCATTTTTTTGTTATGACTTCTTTTTTTTGTTAATTTCGTGTCTTGCTTTCCCAAAACTATTTGATGTATTCATCATACTATTCCGTTGGTCGGCAATTTGGGATCACTACTATCACTACTATAGTAATAGTAGGTATAAGAATCATTTATGATACAAGTGGTAATCATACATATATTATATTAACAATTTGTTATCGATTTGGTATTTTCTGAACGGAGCCTGGATACTTTATTTTATCAGTCCAAGTAAACCATAAATTCTTCTAAATTGATAATATTGATCCCCAATATAAAATAAATTGATCTAATTGCACTTCACGCTCCGAATGATTGATTGATGCCTCACTCAATACAATATCTCTTGGGCGAAACAGAGGATATCTCGATCAGGGGAGAGAACGGGTAAATCCCATATGACCCAATATGTCTGACAAGTCGCACTATACGTCAACCCAAACCGCATCTTCCTCTCCAGGACTCCGAAAAGGTACTTTTGGAACACCAATGGGCATTAAATTAAAGAAAAAAATTTAGTACTATACTTCACTTTAATATGGAAACGTAACAATCAATGGTTTATTGTCTTCATCCCTTTTTTCTCTTTATTCTATTTGATACATAGATTGGAAAGTTTATAGAGTAAGACAGAATGAATAAAGAAAAAATTTGAATGAAGAAATCGATCGTTCGAATGATAAACAAGTATCTATCCATTCGTTCCCCAAAAATGGGACCAATCCTCCCATTGCGTATTGGTACTTATCGGGTATAGAATAGATCTGCTTCTCTTTGTTCTTACGAACAAAATTGTTCCGTTATTTTCACGTTATTTTCAATGGAATGGAATAAATATTAATCCTTTCTGATACGGAATCTACTGAAAAGGTTAGGTACATGGTTAGTATATATAGTCTTTTCCAATGCGATAAAATAAAGCGGCATAGTGTCTATTTTTCTTTGATAAAGAGGTATTTCCATGGGTTTACCTTGGTATCGTGTTCATACTGTCGTATTGAATGATCCCGGTCGATTGCTTTCTGTTCATATAATGCATACAGCTCTAGTTTCTGGTTGGGCTGGTTCGATGGCTTTATATGAATTAGCGGTTTTTGATCCCTCTGATCCCGTTCTTGATCCGATGTGGAGACAAGGTATGTTCGTTATACCCTTCATGACTCGTTTAGGAATAACCAATTCGTGGGGCGGTTGGAGTATTTCAGGAGGAACTATAACAAATCCGGGTATTTGGAGTTATGAAGGTGTGGCAGGGGCACACATAGTGTTTTCCGGTTTGTGCTTCTTGGCAGCTATCTGGCATTGGGTATATTGGGACCTAGAAATATTCTGTGATGAACGTACGGGAAAACCTTCTTTGGATTTGCCCAAGATCTTTGGAATTCATTTATTTCTCTCAGGGGTAGCTTGCTTTGGCTTTGGCGCATTTCATGTAACAGGTTTGTATGGTCCTGGAATATGGGTGTCCGATCCTTATGGACTAACTGGAAAAGTACAATCTGTAAATCCAGCGTGGGGCGCGGAAGGTTTTGATCCTTTTGTTCCGGGAGGAATAGCCTCTCATCATATTGCAGCGGGTACATTGGGCATATTAGCAGGCCTATTCCATCTTAGTGTTCGTCCGCCTCAACGTCTATACAAAGGATTACGTATGGGCAATATTGAAACTGTACTTTCCAGTAGTATCGCTGCTGTTTTTTTTGCAGCTTTTGTTGTTGCTGGAACTATGTGGTATGGTTCAGCAACTACCCCAATTGAATTATTTGGTCCTACTCGTTATCAGTGGGATCAGGGATACTTTCAGCAAGAAATATATCGAAGAGTTAGTGCCGGGCTAGCCGAAAATCTTAGTTTATCGGAAGCTTGGTCTAAAATTCCCGAAAAATTAGCTTTTTATGATTATATTGGTAATAATCCGGCAAAGGGGGGATTATTCAGAGCAGGCTCAATGGACAATGGGGATGGAATTGCTGTTGGATGGTTAGGACACCCCGTCTTTAGAGATAAAGAAGGGCGCGAGCTTTTTGTACGTCGTATGCCTACTTTTTTTGAAACATTTCCGGTAGTTTTGGTAGATGAAGACGGAATTGTGAGAGCTGATGTTCCTTTTAGAAGGGCAGAATCAAAGTATAGTGTTGAACAAGTAGGTGTTACTGTTGAGTTCTATGGTGGCGAACTTAATGGAGTAAGTTATTCTGATCCTGCTACTGTGAAAAAATATGCTAGACGTGCCCAATTAGGTGAAATTTTTGAATTAGATCGGGCTACTTTGAAATCCGATGGTGTTTTTCGTAGCAGTCCAAGGGGTTGGTTCACTTTTGGGCATGCTACGTTTGCTTTGCTCTTCTTTTTCGGACACATTTGGCATGGCGCTAGAACCTTGTTCAGAGATGTTTTTGCTGGTATTGATCCAGATTTGGATGCTCAAGTGGAATTTGGAGCATTCCAAAAACTTGGAGATCCAACTACAAGGAGACAAGTAGTCTGATACGACATTGTTGTGGTATCTTTCGCCTCTATTTTTTTTTATTGACATTGGGTATCAGAGAAATCTTGACTTGAATCACCATCTTTTCTTTGACTTTTTTTCTTTCTTTATATGATATGGTAAATGATCCCAAATGAATAGGTGTGGAAGCTATAATTGTAAACCACGATCGAATCCATGGAAGCATTGGTTTATACATTCCTTTTAGTCTCGACTTTAGGGATAATTTTTTTCGCTATCTTTTTTCGAGAACCACCTAAGGTTCCGACTAAAAAAATGAAATAACCTTTCGAAATAATTTAATTGAAGTAATGAGCCTCCCATATTGGGAGGCTCATTACTTCAACTAGTCCCCGTGTTCTTCGAATGGATCTCTTAGTTGTTGAGAGGGTTGCCCAAAAGCGGTATATAAGGCGTACCCAGTAAAGCTTACAAGTAAACCAGATATGGAGATGGCGACTAGGGTTGCTGTTTCCATTTTTAGATAATTTCAAGATCACAATGGATCTACGATAAGATCGTTTATTTACAACTACAACGGAATAGTATACAAAGTCAACAGATCTCAACCAATCATTAAATAGGATTTATGGCTACACAAACCGTTGAGGATAGTTCTAGATCTGGGCCAAGACGAACTACTGTAGGGGATTTATTGAAACCATTGAATTCGGAATATGGTAAAGTAGCTCCGGGATGGGGGACTACACCACTTATGGGGGTCGCAATGGCTCTATTTGCGATATTCCTATCTATTATTTTGGAAATTTATAATTCTTCCGTTTTACTGGATGGAATTTCAATGAGTTAGGTTTATAAGAACTATGAAGTCCTAGTCTTTCAATCAAAGAAAAAATTAATTTAGACTTGTATTTCTAGACCATTCTATTCTGGTAGTTCGACCGTGGAATTTATTTGTTTTGGTATTTCCGGAATATGAGTGTGTGACTTGTTATAATTGATCCTATTGATAATACATAGAATGGACCTGTTATCTCTATCAAGATGATTCTACCTCGTCGGATATTTATTCTAGTATCTGGGGCACGGAATATATAGAATAGATCAAGAAAAGAAATATTTGAACTATGATTCATACCTACTATTTATTCAGACCTCGCAACCGGACTCAAAAAAAATTCAAATAGGTATTTCCTAAATCAAACGAATTTTATTCCTTCAGATTTATTTTGACCGAAGGATAACTCTTTCTCTAGATTTTGTTGAGTCATTACATCCATTCATTCAATAAGTGATCATCAAAGGTTCTTACTCAGAGAACCTTTGAGTTTAGCTTGAGGCTAAATCATCGTGGTTTTAGTATGAATCTGAGGTTTCAATTGATTCATAGGGTCTCAACAAGAGAATTCCTATCAATAGTAAAACAAGAGTAAATCCGCAGTACGCACAAAAAAAAACAATAAATCAAATAACAAATAAAAAATAGGGAAGAGAAGATTCAAGAGGCCTGTAACGATCAACATAAAGAAAGACAGATGAGCCAACTTGATATTTTTTGGCATTATCATCACAAAGAAGAGATTCCGGATTTTTGTTACTTCGTATCTTCGAGGCAAATCGAATCAGGTGGTTAATGAAGTTTTTAACTTTCTATTATATATCCGTTGAAATCAGTATTTGTGTGTTTCCGCTTGAGCCGTACGAGATGAAATTCTCATATACGGTTCTCAGAGGGGGAGTTCCATTGGGTTACCTATCTCAATAAAGTATATGATTGGTTTGAGGAACGTCTTGAGATTCAGGCGATTGCAGATGATAT